CTCAATTCGAAAATACAGGATTTGAATGTATCTACCTTCATAAATAGAATTCTTCCTCTAAATTGCATTGATTTATATTCAAAATTTCCTTTCAATTGGAATTTGGTTATTCACCATGTAAGAGGATCCCCACTAAGCATCCATGGCTGAATGGTTAAAGCGCCCAACTCATAATTGGCGAATTCGTAGGTTCAATTCCTACTGGATGCACGCCAAGGGGACCCTCCAATAAGTCTATTGGAATTGGCTCTTGATCAAAGGAATCTCATCATCAATACATAACGAATTGGTGTGGTATATTCATATCAAAGATAGCAATCGTAAGATCTAGCATTCTTAATTTAAACTCAAACTCATAAGGAAGAAAATAGATTTATGGATGGAATAATAAAAGATATAGTACTTACAGACAAAAGTTTTCTGTTATTGTTAAAAAATCAATATACTTTTCATGTCGAATCAGGATTAACTAAGACAGAAATAAAGCATTGGGTCGAACTCTTCTTTGGTGTCAAGGTGATGGCCGTGAATAGTCATCGACTCCCGGGAAAGGTTAAAAGAATGGGACCTATTAGAGGACATACAATGCGTTACAGACGTATGATCATTACGCTTCAACCGGGTTATTCTATTCCACCTATTGTCAAGAAAACAACTTAAATCCAAATACTTAATAGCATGGCGATACATTTATACAAAACTTCTACCCCGAGCACACGCAATGGAGCCGTAGACAGTCAAGCGAAATCCAATCCACGAAAGAAAAACAATTTGATTTATGGACAGCATCGTTGTAAAGGTCGTAATGCCAGAGGAATCATTACCGCAAGGCATAGAGGGGGAGGTCATAAGCGTCTATACCGTCAAATAGATTTTCGACGGAAAGAAAAAGACATATATGGTAGAATCGTCACCATCGAATACGACCCTAATCGAAATGCATACATTTGTCTCATCCACTATGGGGATGGTGAGAAGAGATATATTTTACATCCCAGAGGGGCTATAATTGGAGATACCGTTATTTCTGGTACAGAAGTTCCTATACAAATGGGAAATGCCCTAACTTTGAGTGCGGTTTGAACTATGGATTTACGTAATTGGAAGTAACCAATTAGGTTTACGACGAAACCTAGAAATCGATCACTGATCCAATTGGAGTACCTCTACAGGATAGACCTCAACAGAAAACTGAAGAGTAAGGGTAGCAAGTGATTGAGTTCAGTAGTTCCTCATATAAAATTATTGACTCTAGAGATATAGTAATATGGAGAAGACAAAATTGTTTCAAGCACCGACAGAATCAGAAGTGCCCCCTGTTTAAAAAAAAAAAGAGGAGAACGGATTATTCACATTTCATTTGATGGTCAGAGGCAAATGGAAAGCTAAGGAGTGGTAGTTCTAAAGATTTCCCGGGGAAAAATAGAGATGTCTCCTACGTTACCCTTCATATGTGGAAGTATCAATGTAATTTCATAGAGTCATTCGGTCTGAATGCTACATGAAGAACATAAGCCAGATGACGGAACGGGAAGACCTAGGATGTAGAAAATCATACCATGAATGATTTGGAAGATTTGGATTCCTATATATATACACTCATTTGGTACTTCATGGTATGATATTGATCAGATCCATCTGTATAGATATCATCATCTACATCCAGAAAGCCGTATGCTTTGGAAGAAGCTTGTACAGTTTGGGAAGGGGTTTTGATTGATCAAAAAGAAGAATCTACTTCAACCGATATGCCCTTAGGCACGGCCATACATAACATAGAAATCACACTTGGAAAGGGTGGACAATTAGCTAGAGCAGCAGGTGCTGTAGCAAAACTGATTGCAAAAGAGGGTAAATCGGCCACATTAAAATTACCTTCTGGAGAGGTCCGTTTGATATCCAAAAACTGTTCAGCAACAGTCGGACAAGTGGGTAATGTTGGGGTGAGCCAGAAAAGTTTGGATAGAGCCGGATCTAAACGTTGGCTAGGTAAACGTCCTGTAGTCAGAGGAGTCGTTATGAACCCTGTAGACCATCCCCACGGGGGTGGGGAAGGAAGGGCCCCAATTGGTAGAAAAAAACCCGCAACCCCTTGGGGTTATCCTGCACTTGGGAGAAGGAGTAGAAAAAGGAAGAAATATAGTGATCATTTGATTCTTCGTCGACGTAGTAAATAGGAAAGAAAATAGAATTTTTTTTCTTTCCTATTTACAAAAAAGAAAAAAAAAAGAGGAGTAATTCACTTGAATATGACACATTCACGAAAAAAAAATCCTTTTGTAGCAAACCATTTATTAAGAAAAATAAAGACACTTAACAAACGATCAGAAAAAGAAATAATAGTAACTTGGTCCCGGTCATCTACTATTATACCCACAATGATTGGTCATACTATTGCTATACATAACGGAAAAGAACATCTACCTATTTTTATAACAGAGGGTATGGTAGGCCATAAATTAGGAGAATTTTCCCCTACTCGAAATTTCCGAGGACATGCGAAAAATGACAATCGATCTCGTCGTTAATATTTATGAAGATTTCATAAAATCATTTAAATATTAAATAATATACAAATATATAACAAAATAAAAATGGGCAAAAATGGGCGAACGACGGGAATTGAACCCGCGAATGGTGGATTCACAATCCACTGCCTTAATCCACTTGGCTACATCCGCCCCGTTCCGTTACTATTTGGATTTGATTGATTTTGAAATCATTTCAATTTTTTGACGTTTCTATCTTAGAAATGAAATCTTTTCGATATCGATATTGGCTTAGGGAAAAGATTCAATAAAAAAAAACGAAGACTATTACTTAATTTTAATGAGATTTTAATGAG